TTGTTTAAATTTAATCATATGATAATTAATAAATTCATAACATATAATTTAAATCTAGATATGTAAATTTAATCATATGATAATTAATAAATTCATAACATATAATTTAAATCTAGATATGTAAATTTAATCATATGATAATTAATAAATTCATAACATATAATTTAAATCTAGATATGTAAATTTAATCATATGATAATTAATAAATTCATAACATATAATTTAAATCTAGATATGTAAATTTAATCATATGATAATTAATAAATTCATAATATATAATTTAAATCTAGATATGTAAATTTAATCATATGATAATTAATAAATTCATAATATATAATTTAAATCTAGATATGTAAATTTAATCATATGATAATTAATAAATTCATAATATATAATTTAAATCTAGATATGTAAATTTAATCATATGATAATTAATAAATTCATAATATATAATTTAAATCTAGATATGTAAATTTAATCATATGATAATTAATAAATTCATAATATATAATTTAAATTCAGAGATTATTTATTTTTTATTTAATTAATAATTTATAAGCTATATATTTAATACTGGGGATATATTAAATATAAATTTTATATATTATATAATGTATATATATTAATAAAACAATATTCAGGAACACATATTTATATACCTATCTACCTATTTATATAGATATTTAATTATAAATGTTTAAAGGGGTGTATATTTATTGTTGTGCCATATTTTAATTAATTCATAATATAATGATTTCTTTTTATGAAATAGGATTTTATATTTGTTAACTTTAATTTTGGGGAATTATTTTTAATGAGTTGGAGTTCTAGAAGTATATAAAGAGGACCGGAGGGCCGTTGTCTGGGGGGAAACATATATATGGAACTATTTGATCTGTTGGAATTTAGTAGGAATGTCACTAATGGAGATAGAATATATATAAGTTATAGGTACATATAATAAATTATATCTAATAAATAGATATAATAGTTAGATATTTGTAGCGAACTAAATGTGAGCTAGGAATAGAATAACTATTAGTATATGACATATGGAATGAATATTACATATGGAATGGTATAGTTAATTAGTATCTGAACCAAGTCCAGAGGAACTATGGACCGGGGTTAGACCGAGCTTGCGAGGGGGAATATCTTCGCCGCCCCACCTTAAGGTGGTTTATATATCATATATTATTATAATATAAATTTGATTCTGGTTTAAAAATTTAGTAATAGCTTTAAATTTTGATGAGTTTAATATGTAAGTTTTTGCGTGGGATAATATATTTTTTAAAAAGAAAATATTATATTATATTCGCAGTTTTTAATTTTATTTATTTAATATTTTGAGAAATAGTCAATCGTAATTATAACTAGCAAAAATTGTGCCAGCAGCTGCGGTTATACAATTAGTTAAAGTTATTTTTATTAGATTTCCATTAAATTTGTATTTAATTGAGTATAATATTTTTATTTTTAAGTGAAATTTAAATTTAGATATATTATTTTGGTATTATATTATGGGAAATTCTCTTTATTAAACTAGGATTAGATACCCTATTATAAGGAATGTAAATTTTTGTCTTAGTATTATAAGTTATGATCTTTAAATTGAAAGAATTTGACGGTAATTTTAATCATTTTAGAGGAACCTGTTCTGTAATTGATAATCCACGATGAATTTTACCTTCGTTAAATTGTTTGTATATCTCTGTCTGAATGAATGTTTTATTAGAACTGATTTTCTTTAATTTTTATTGAAATTTATGTCAGGTCAAGGTGCAACTGTATGAAGGTTTGAAATGGGTTACATTTAATGTTAATATAATTTATTGGATTAAATTATGAATTTAATTTATGAAATAGGATTTAATTGTAATGTTTAATATATATTATTCATGATATATGTTCTTGATTAAGTACATATCGCCCGTCACTCTCATTATAAGATGGGATAAGTCGTAACAAAGTAGTCCTATCGGAAGATGGGGCTGGTATTATACAAGTTATAACTAGGTTAACTTTTATTTACACTAAAGGTTTTATTTGTGCGATTCAAATTAACTTGAAATTGTTAAATTTTATTTAATTTAATTATTATTGTGTGGAGTATTTTTTATAGAAATAACTTTTTTTTTAGTAATTTTTAATGAATTAATTTTTTATATTTATAGTTTATTTTACTGTGAAGGTTTATAATTATTAATTTATAAGTAAAATTAATTATTTGTACCTTTTGTATCAGGGTTTATTTATAATATTTTAATTATTTTAAATATCCCGAATTTAAAAGAGATATATGTAATTGTTATTTAATGTAGAAAAATTATTAATAAATTATATATAGATGTTATATGCTATTCAATTTTAAATATCTGGTTTCTTGATAATTGAATTTAATTCAGGATTAATTAAAATTCCAACAGATCAATTTATTTCTGTTGTAGATTTAATCTAAAATAGGAGGGGATAAGCTCTTTTATTTTTTCATAAATTTTATATTTTAAAAATTTTGTAGGATTAGAAATTTTCATCATTTATTTTGTTATAATAATGTTTTTATTTATATTTATTTAGTTTTGTATTTTGAATATTTATTAAGAATTATTAATAAATAAATTATTAATAGGTATAATGATAAAATTAGTAAATTACTGTAATTTAATAAATAGGAATTCGGCAAATATATTCTTCACCTGTTTAACAAAAACATGTCTTAATGATAGCAATTACATATTAAGTCTGGCCTGCTCAATGATTTATATTAAATAGCCGCAGTATTTTGACTGTGCGAAGGTAGCATAATCATTTGTCTTTTAATTGAAGGCTTGTATGAATGGTTGGATGAGGGAATATCTTTCTTTTTATTAAATGTTGAATTTAATTTTTTAGTTAAAAAGCTTAAATATTTAAATGGGACGAGAAGACCCTATAGAATTTTATTAATAAATTATTAAATAATAATTTTGGTTTATACTTTTATTAATAATTTATTAATTTTGTTGGGGTGACAATGAGATTTAATAAACTCTCATAATATAATTTATTATATATAAATATATAAAAGATCCTATAATAAGGATAACTAGATTAAATTACCTTAGGGATAACAGCGTAATTTTTTTGGAGAGTTCTTATCGATAAAGAAGTTTGCGACCTCGATGTTGGATTAAAATTAGATTTAAGTGCAGTAGCTTAATTTCTAGGTCTGTTCGACCTTTAAAATTTTACATGATCTGAGTTCAGACCGGCGTGAGCCAGGTCGGTTTCTATCTTTTTATTAATATTACAAATTAGTACGAAAGGACCATTTGTGACAATTATTTTGTTAAAGTTGATTATCTTTAAAACTATTTTGGCAGATTAGTGCAGTAAATTTAGAATTTATTTATGTAATAAATATTACAAGTAGTATTGGTATTCATGATTTATTTATTAACAATTATTTGTGTATTGATTTGTGTTTCTTTTGTTACTTTATTAGAACGAAAGGTTCTAGGTTATATTCAGATTCGTAAAGGCCCTAATAAATTGGGTTTTATAGGTATTCTTCAGCCTTTTTCTGATGGTATTAAATTATTTTTTAAAGAACAAACTTTTCCTTATAAATCTAATTTCATAATTTATTATATTTCACCTATATTTTTATTGACTCTTTCTTTTTTATTATGATCATTGTTTCCTTTTATTTTTAATTTATATAATTTTAATTATGGTGTTTTATTTTTTATAGTATGTACAGGTATAGGTGTTTATGGTATTATACTTTCTGGTTGGTCTTCTAACTCTAATTATGCACTTTTAGGTAGACTTCGATCAGTAGCTCAGGTTATTTCTTATGAAGTTAGAATAATTATAATTATATTATGTGTAATTATCTTTGTGTTTAGATATAATTTATTAGATATAATATATTATCAGGATATAATTTGATTCGTATTTATATGTTTTCCCTTATTTTTTTGTTGAATATCTTCTTGTTTAGCTGAGACAAATCGAGCTCCCTTTGATTTTGCTGAAGGTGAAAGTGAACTTGTTAGAGGTTTTAATGTTGAATATAGAAGAGGGGGTTTTGCTTTTATTTTTTTATCTGAATATATAAATATTATTTTTATAAGTTTAATAACTGTAATTGTTTTTTTAGGTTGTGATTTATGATCTTTGATATTTTATATTAAAATTATAATGATTGTTTTTTGATTTATTTGAGTTCGAGGAGTTTTGCCTCGGTTTCGTTATGATAAATTAATATATTTAACATGGAAATTGTTTTTACCTTTATCTTTAAACTTTTTTTTGTTTTATTTATCTTTATTGGTTTTTATTATCATATAATATTAATTCATTAAATTAAGTATAATTAAAGTCAATGAAAGAATTTAACTTTCTTTATATACTTTCAAAGTATAAGTTTATCTAAAACTTATTGACTAATTTATTCTAGTAAGGTATCTCATATTTTTATAGAAAGAGGATTAATTAAGAAATATATAAAGTAAAGTACTGTTAAGATTTGTCCTGTAAAAATATAAGGTTCTTCCGCTGGTCGTGCACCAATTCACGTTAGTAGGATAATAATTGTAACTATAAATCAGAATAAACTTTTTCTTAATGGGTAGAATGCATTTCCTTGGAATTTTCTTTTGTTAATGATTATAGGTAATATAATAATTAGAATTGATATTAGTATTGCAATTACTCCTCCTAATTTATTAGGAATTGATCGTAGAATTGCGTAAGCAAATAAAAAATATCATTCTGGTTGAATGTGCACAGGGGTAACTAAAGGATTAGCTGGGATGAAATTTTCAGGATCTCCTAATGTCCGGGGTTCTAATAATACCAGTAATGAAAATATAAATAAGGTAATTATTATACCCATTAAATCTTTAATAGAAAAGTAGGGGTGAAAGGGTGACTTATCATAATTAGAATTTAATCCTAAAGGATTATTACTTCCTGTTTGGTGTAAGAATAATAAGTGAATAATTACTATAGCTGCAATGATGAATGGTAAAAGGAAATGTAAGGTAAAAAATCGTGTTAATGTGGCGTTGTCTACAGAGAATCCTCCTCATAATCATATAACCAATGTTTTTCCTAAATAAGGCACAGCCGATAATAAATTTGTAATTACTGTTGCACCTCATAAAGATATTTGACCTCAGGGTAATACATATCCTAAAAATGCTGTACCCATAATTAATAATAATAATAAGGTTCCAACAGATCAAGTTATGTGTAGCTTATATGAACCATAATATAAACCTCGACCAATATGTAAATATAAACAAATAAAGAATAAGGATGCACCGTTAGCATGTGTATATCGTATTAATCATCCATTATTTACATCACGGCAAATATGTACTACTCTTGAAAAAGCTAATTCAATATTAGCAGTATAATGTATAGCTAAAAATAATCCTCTAATGATTTGAATTATTAAACATATACCTAATAAAGATCCAAAATTTCATCATAATGAAATAGAAGATGGTGAGGGTAAATCAATTAAAGAATTATTAACAATTTTAAATAATGGGTGGGTTTTTCGTATAGGTTTATTCATAAATTTAATTTTTAATTCGTAAAGGCCCTTCAGTTACTTTAGCAATATTTGATACTACAATTATTGTTAATAATAAATAAATGATAATTATTAAGGTTATTTTTGCTGTTATTATATTAAAAAGTTTAATTAATCTAATTTGATCATTTTTGATTAAATTATTATTAAAATATTTAATATCTAAATAATATAATAAAGTAAAACTAATAATTATAAGTCTACATGAAATGATTATTATATTAATTGGTGAGTTGAATTTTTCATTTCTAGCAACTCTTGCTATATAAATAAATAATACAAGAGCACCTCTTAGTATAATAATAATAATAATATAGGAAAATAAGAATGATTCCATCATGTATCCAATAATGATGGCTGTAACTAGTGTTTGTATAATTAAAATTAATCCTATTCTTAAAGGATGATTTAATGTTAATAAAATTAAAGAAATTGTAATTATAAAGGATAATATTAAATTCAATACAGTAAATAGTTTATTTAAAATATTAATTTTGGAGATTAAAGATAAGTTATTCTTTTTACTGAAGTTTTAAAGGTATATTCCTATTTATGATTTACAAAATCATTGTTTTTGTTTAAACTATTAAAACTTATCTTATTAGAATATATTATTTTGTTTAGTTTTTTAAGAGGAGTAGTTGTTTTTTGTTCTACTCGTAAGCATCTTCTACTCTCTTTATTAAGATTAGAATTTCTTGTTTTATGTGTATTTTTATTGTTATTTCTATTAATATATAATTATGGATATGAATTATATTTATTAATAATATTTTTAGTATTTACTGTCTGTGAAGGTGCTTTAGGTTTATCAATTTTGGTTAGACTAGTTCGAGGCCAAGGTAATGATTATTTATCTAGTATATCTTTATTAACATGATAAAATATATTTTTATACTTTTGTTTTTGATCCCTTTAATTAATAATTATTGATTAATAAGTAATTTCTTCATACTTATGTGTTTTATATTTATTTATATAAATATTTCTTATGACTTTATTATTTCTTCAGGAGTTTTTATAGGTATAGATATTCTTTCTTATAGTTTAATTGGATTGACTTATTTTATTATCTTTTTAATAATAATAGCTAGCTATAAGATTCTATATAGTAATGAAAAGGTAACTTTTTTTTTATGTGTTATATTAATAATAATGTTCTCTCTATTATTAACTTTTTCATCCTTAAATATATTTATTTTTTATATTTCATTTGAAAGTTCATTAATCCCCACCCTTTTTTTGATCTTTGGGTGGGGTTATCAGCCTGAACGAATTTCAGCTGGTTATTATTTATTATTTTATACTTTATTTGCTTCTTTACCTTTATTATTAGGTATTTTTTATATTAATTCGTTGGTTCATTCGTTAGATTTCTGGTTAATTTCTTTGGATAGTTTAAATATTTATTTGTATCTATCAATGATTCTAGCGTTTTTGTTTAAGATGCCTATTCCTTTTTTTCACTTTTGACTTCCTAAGGCTCATGTTGAGGCTCCTATTTCTGGTTCTATAGTTTTAGCAGCTATTTTGCTTAAAATAGGGGGTTATGGCTTAATTCGTGTTTATATATTTATAGGTTCATATTCAGTTAAGTATAATTATTTTTGAATGATTTTAAGTTTATGAGGTGCATTAATGGTTAGTTTTTTATGTATATTTCAGGTTGATATTAAATCAATTATTGCTTATTCTTCTGTGGCTCATATATCTTTGGTTATTTGTGGTATTATAACATATAGTTATTATGGATTTGTAGGTTCTTTAGTAATAATAATTGGTCATGGCTTTTGTTCTTCTGCTCTTTTTTGTTTAGCAAATATTATCTATGAACGTAGACATAGTCGTAGATTATTTATTAATAAGGGTTATTTATCTATTATACCTAGTATAACTATATTTTGATTTCTTTTTTGTGCTAATAATATATCTTCCCCTCCTTCTTTGAATTTATTAGGAGAAATTTATTTAATTAATTCAATTATTTCATGGGATTATATAACCTTTATTTTTTTAGGATTTTTATCTTTCATAAGATGTTGCTATAGAATTTATTTATTTTCTATAACTCAGCATGGTTATATATATAGTGGTTTTTATTATATAAATAGTATTAATATTCGTGAATATATATTAATTATTTTTCATTTTATTCCTCTTAATTTTCTTATTTTTAAGTTTGATATTTTTTCTTTGTTTCTTTAAAAGGATTTATGGTAGTTTAAATTAAAGAATAATAATTTGTGGTATTATTGGTGAAATTAATTTCTCTAAATCCATTAATATTAATTTATATAAGTTTTGGTCTGTAATTTTATTAATCTTAGGTAGAATCTTTATGTATTTTGGATTAGTTTTTTTATATGATAATTATTCTATTATATTAGATTGAGAAGTTATCACATTAAATTCTTCTTATTTATCTATATCTATTTATTTAGATTGAATATCTTTATTATTTATAGGGGGTGTCTTACTTATTTCTTCTATAGTTATTTTATATAGTTCTTCTTATATAAGTGCTGATTTATTTAAAGTGCGATTCTTATTTGTTGTTTTATTATTTGTTTTATCAATAATATTTTTAATTATTAGCCCTAATTTGATTAGAATTTTATTGGGTTGAGATGGTTTAGGTTTAGTATCTTATTGTTTAGTTATTTATTATCAAAATGTAAAATCTTATAATGCAGGTATACTAACTATTTTGAGTAATCGTATTGGGGATGTTTCTATTTTGATTGGTATTGCTTGATTATTTAATATAGGTAGCTGAAATTATATTTATTACTTAAATTACCTTAATTTTGATACTTCTTTTTGATTATTAAATTTAATTGTTTTATCTGCTTTTACTAAGAGAGCTCAAATTCCTTTTTCTTCTTGATTACCTGCTGCTATGGCAGCACCTACACCTGTTTCTGCCTTGGTTCATTCTTCCACTTTAGTAACTGCAGGGGTTTATTTGTTGATTCGATTTAGAGAGTTATTATATATTTATAATTTAGATTTATTTTTATTGATTTCTTGTTTAACAATATTTATATCTGGGTTGGCGGCTAATTTTGAATATGATTTAAAGAAAATTATTGCTTTATCAACATTAAGACAATTAGGTTTAATAATAAGAGTTTTATTTATAGGTTTTTCTTATTGTGCTTATTTTCATATGTTAACTCATGCTTTTTTTAAGGCACTAATATTTTTATGTGCTGGTTTAATTATTCATAGTATAAATGATTCTCAAGATATTCGTCATATGGGTAATTTAATTACTTGTATTCCTTTTACTTGTTCTTGTTTTTGTATTTCTAATTTATCTTTATGTGGATTTCCCTTTTTATCAGGGTTTTATAGAAAGGATTTAGCTTTGGAATATATGACTTATAATTATACTAATTTTTATATTTATATATTATTTTATTTGTCAGTTGGTCTTACTGTTTGCTATAGAATACGTTTAGTATACTTTTGTTTTAGTAATTCTAATGGTTTAATAGTATCTGTTAATTACAGTGAGGATTATATTATACTTATTTCTTTAATTTTATTAACTATTATATCTATTAGTAGAGGTAGAATTTTAGGGTGATTAATTTTTCCTTATCCTTATATTTTATGTTTCCCTTTATTTTTAAAATTACTTCCTATATTATTTGTTTTATTAGGAGGTTGATTGGGTTATACATTATCATTAATATACAATTATGATAATATTTTTGGTGTATATTATAATTATATAATTGAATTTTTAGGTAATATATGATTTATGCCTAATTTTAGAACATATATGATTTATAATAAGTCATTTATTTATTCTAAAATAAGTTATTCTTTTATGGATAGTAGATGAGGTGAATATATTATTTCAGGATCTCTTCCTAATACAGTAAACTATTTAAGTTCTTTTTATTCTTTATATCATAATAATAGAGTAAAAATTTATTTAATTAGTTTTATCTTTATAATATTTTTTATTATATTAATTTGCTTGGATATCTTAAATTTAAAGTATAACTCTGAAGAAGTTATTATAGGTTTAATTAAACCTTCCAGGTATTTATAAAGATTAAATCTTATTTTCTCATTGAAAATGAGGGGTTTTTATTAAACTACATAAATAAGAGAAAAACGGATTTTAACCGCTTTAAAAGATAGTTAGCAGCTTCTTTTAGAATCATCATTCTCTTTTAATCGGATTATGATAATCATTAATCCCATTAACAATGGGAAGCCTCTATTTTGGCTTCGATTAAATTAATAGATAAGGGAAATATATTCCATAATTTAGGTCGAAACTAAATGTAAAATTTTACTTCATTATCTTGATATTTGAGGTAGACTAATTAATATTTAGTATTTTTTAATTGCAAATTAAATGTTATATTTTAAACTACAACCCCATAATATTTAGTTCGCTCATTTTAATACACCATTATTTCATTCATGATATAATCCAATAATAAGAATAATAATAAATAATAAAATTGTAATAATTCATGTTCTTCTTATTCTTCATTTTATAGTTAAAATAATAGGTAATATAATGGCGATTTCAATATCGAAAATCAAAAAAAGTACTGCAATTAAGAAGAATTGAATAGAAAAGGGGGATCGTGCTGATCTTTTGGGATCAAACCCACATTCGAATGGTGATCTTTTTTCTTGATCTTTTCTTGATCTTTTTGAGATTAAAGTACACATTCTTATTACGATTATAGTAATAATAATAGCTAAGATTGTATTAATAATAATTATAAATATTATCTTTTCTTTATTTAAAGATCTTTTGATTGGAAGTCAAATATATTATATATACTAAAAAGATTTAATTATTATCTACCTCATCAGTAAATAGAAATATAAAGGAATAATCATACTACATCTACGAAGTGTCAGTATCATGCTGCTGCTTCAAATCCAAAATGGTGATTACTAGAAAAGTGACATTTAATGTGTCGTATTAAACAAACAAGTAAGAAAATAGTTCCAATAATTACATGTAATCCATGAAATCCAGTTGCTATATAAAAGCATGACCCATAAATTGAGTCTCTAATACAGAATCTAGCTTCATTATATTCATAAGCTTGTAAAATAGTAAAGTAAATACCTAACATAACAGTTAATATTAGTCTTTTAGTTGTTTCTGAATAGTTATTATTCATTAATCTATGATGAGCCCATGTTACTGTTATCCCCGAGCACAATAAAATTATTGTGTTTAATAATGGAATTTCTATTGGGTTAAATACAATAATACCCTTAGGGGGTCATATTATACCAATTTCAACAGTTGGAGCTAGTCTTCTGTGGAAAAATCCTCAAAAGAATGAGATAAAAAAGAATACTTCTGAAATAATAAATAAAATTATTCCGATTTTTAAACCATTGGTAACTTTAATAGTGTGATGTCCTTGAAATGTTGATTCTCGAATAATATCTCGTCATCATTGAATTATAGTTAATAGTAAAATTATAATCCCTAAAAAGAATAAATATATTTCATTTTTATGGAATCATAATACTATTCCTGATGTTAAAGTTATAGCTCCAATAGATCCAGTTAAAGGTCATGGGCTGTAATCGACTAAGTGATAAGGGTGATTTTTATGTATTTTCATATTTATAGGTTAATGTATAACTTCTCTAGAATATAGTGTTGTTAATACTGAAAATACATAGGCTTGAATAATTGCTACAGCTGATTCAAATAATATTAATATCATTTGAACTAGAATAATTATTGATAAAATGATATTATTAACATCAGTAGATTTATTACCTAATAATCTTATTAATAAGTGTCCAGCAATTATATTTGCTGTTAAACGTACTGCTAGACTTCCTGGTCGAATAATATTTCTAATAGTTTCAATTAATACTATAAAAGGTATTAATATTCTAGGAGTTCCTCTGGGAACTAAATGTGCAAATATATAATTTGTATTTTTATATCATCCGAAAATTATAAGTCTTAATCATAAAGGTAATGCTAAGGCTAATGAAAATGTTAGATGTCTTGATCTTGTAAAGATGTAAGGTATTAATCCCATAAAATTATTCATTAAAATAAATATAAATAATGAAATTGTAATTAAGGTTATTCCTTCAGAGTTATTTCCTAATAATAATTTAAATTCATTATGTAATTTTTGGGTAATATTATTAAATATTATTCTTACTCGATTAGGTAATAGTCAAAAAGGATATGGGATAATTATTAATCCCAGGAAGGTTCTTAGTCAGTTAAATGAATAATTGATTGATGTTGAAGGATCAAAAGTTGAAAATAAGTTTGTTATCATATTCAATTTAATTGAAAGGATTTTTTATTAATTTTAATATTTTTATTGATTCTTTTTCCTGAATTGAAATAAATTATAATGTTAAATGTTATAAATGTAATTATAAATATAATAAATAAAATTTCTCATCATAAGGGAGCTATTTGTGGCAATAAAGATTATTTAATTAAAATATTTTTAACTTGACAAATTAATGTTTTATTATAAACTAAATCTTTTCATTAAGAGTAGTTTTTAATTACTATTATTTGGTTTAAGAGACCAATGCTTAAAACTTCAGCCACTTAATGATACTGAATTAATTCATTTTAAGAAATTTTCTGTTGTAGTTCTTTCAATCACAATTGGTATAAATCTATGATTTGCACCACAAATCTCTGAACATTGCCCATATATAATACCAGGACGATTAATATTAATAGTTCCTTGATTAAGTCGTCCTGGTACTGCATCAATCTTAATACCTAATGCGGGTACTGCTCATGAATGTAATACATCTGCTGCTGTTACTACTACACGTGTCTGTGTATTTATTGGTAATACTGTTCGGTTGTCTACATCAAGAAGACGAAATTCTTCTGGATTTAATTCATTGGTTGGTTTTATATATGAATCAAATTCAGTTTCTCTAAAATCTGAATATTCATATCTTCAATATCATTGGTGTCCAATCACCTTTAATGTAATTGATGGGTTATTAATTTCATCAATTATGTATAATAATCGTAGTGATGGTAATGCAATAAAAATTAATGTGATTGCAGGTAGTATAGTTCAAATTAGTTCGATTGTTTGACCTTCTAATAGGTATCGATTAATTAATGTGTTTTTTGTTAATCTAATTATAATGTAGGCTACTATAATTGTAATTATTGATAAAATTATGATTGTGTGATCATGAAAAAATGTTAGTTGTTCTATTAATGAAGAGTTTGCGTCTTGGGTTATTATATTTCCTCAGGTTGCAATTTCTAATAAAAGATGTAAATCTTTATATATGAAGCTTAAATTCATTGCACTAATCTGCCATATTAGAAGATTGATGTTATAATAGGAATTTCATTATATGAATGTTCAGCTGGTGGTGTTTTTTGTAATCATTCAATTCTTGTTGATATATTTTCTCTAAATAGTAATGCTCGTTTTGATATAATTCTTTCTCACAGGATTATGATAAATATAATAATACCAATTATTGATATAATTCTTCCAATTGATGAAATAATGTTTCACCCAGTGTATCTATCCGGGTAATCAGAATATCGTCGAGGTATTCCTCTTAAGCCTAAAAAATGTTGTGGGAAGAATGTAATATTAACTCCTAAGAATATGATAATAAATTGAATCTTTAATCATTTAGGGTTTATTGTTAATCCTGTAAATAGTGGAAATCATTGGATGAATCTTCCTATAATAGCAAATACTGCTCCCATTGATAATACGTAATGAAAATGTGCAACTACATAATAAGTATCATGTAAAATGATGTCGATAGAGGAATTAGCTAAAATTACGCCTGTTAAACCTCCAATAGTAAATAAAAATACAAATCCTAAGGCTCATAATATTGAGGGTGAATAATTTATTTTAACTCCGTGTATTGTAGCTAGTCATCTGAAAATTTTAATACCTGTTGGTACTGCAATAATTATAGTTGCTGAGGTAAAGTAGGCTCGTGTATCTACATCTATTCCAACAGTAAATATATGATGTGCTCACACAATAAATCCTAAAATTCCAATTGCTAATATTGCATAAATTATTCCAATATTTCCGAATGTTTCGTTTTTTCCTCTTTCTTGACTAATAATATGGGAAATTAAACCAAATCCTGGTAAAATCAGAATATATACTTCTGGGTGTCCGAAGAATCAAAATAAATGTTGATATAGAATGGGGTCTCCTCCTCCTGAAGGGTCAAAAAATGATGTATTGAAATTTCGATCAGTTAATAATATAGTAATAGCACCAGCTAATACTGGTAATGATAATAATAGTAATAATGCTGTAATTCCAACAGATCAAACAAATAAGGGAATCCGTTCAGGAGTTATTCCAACAGATCGTATATTAATAATAGTTGAAATGAAGTTTACTGCACCTAAAATTGAAGATACACCTGCTAAATGCAGTGAAAAAATAGCTAAGTCTACTGATGCACCTCTGTGAGATAAATTTCTAGATAATGGTGGATAAACTGTTCAACCAGTACCGGCACCTGATTCAGCTAATCTTCTTACTATTAATAGTGTTAATGAAGGAGGTAATAATCAAAATCTTATATTATTTATTCGAGGAAATGCTATATCAGGTGCTCCGATTATTAAGGGTACTAGTCAATTTCCAAATCCACCAATTATAATAGGCATAACTATAAAGAAGATTATTACGAATGCGTGTGCTGTAACTACAACATTATAAATTTGATCGTCTCCAATGAATCTACCTGGTTGTCCTAATTCAATTCGAATAATTAAACTTATAGCTGATCCTACTATTCCTGCTCATATACCAAATAAGAAATATAAAGTTCCAATGTCTTTGTGGTTAGTTGAATATAATCATTTATTCAAAATTAGATAGAGTGACTGAAATTTTAGGTGATAAATTGTAAATTTATTTATGGCTAGAAGGCCCTCTATCATTTTATTTATTAGCTTTATAGTCAATATATGATATTAGACTGCAATTCTAAAGTAGGTATTCACCTAAAGCTTATATTTAATATATTTTTAACTTTGAAAGTTAATAGTTTACATTTTTAACTTAAAGCTTTGGTATTTATACAATAATATTATTAAAATACTTCTAAAATTATAATTAAAGGTAATCTAAGGTTGATTATAATTGTAAAGAATATTAAAGGCTTAACATTATAGGTAGTCGATCATTTAATTGATGAATTATAGGATAAGCATATATTTATTATAATTCGTAAATAGTATATTAGTGTAATTAATCTACATATAACTATAAATAAAATTATAATGATTTCTTTATTATTTAATATACTTTGAATAGTAATTCATTTAGGTAAAAATCCAATGAAAGGAGGTAAACCTCCTATTCTTAATATTATAATAAATATACTAGTTTTTTCTGTATTATTTATTCTTAATCTTCTGATTTGATTGATAAAATATATCTTATAATTTATAAATATTATACATACTAATAAAACTATTAATCTATAAATTATAAGATATATAGTTCATAAATTTATAGATTTATTAATAGCTAATATTCAACCTAAATGATTAATAGAAGAATATCCTATTATTTTTCGTAATGATGATTGATTAATTCCCCCTAATCTTCCAATTCCAACAGATCAAATAATTGATATATTAATAATTCTTCTAGAGTTTAAATTTCTTATTATAAATAAGGGGGCGATTTTTTGTCAAGTTATTAAAATAATACACTTTCTTCATTCTATTTTTGATATAATTTCAGGTAATCATATATGGAATGGCGCAGCTCCTAATTTGATTAGTAAGCTAATATTAATTATTATTAGGATATTATTAATATTTACTAGATATTTACACATTAATAATATTACTATTATAATTAACAGTATTCTTCTTACTCTCTGAATTAAAAAATAAATTATAGCGGCTTCTGATCTTGATTTATTAATTTTATTTACAATTAATGGAATAAAAGATATTATATTTAATTCTAAACCAATTCATATTCTAATTCAATTATTAGAAGATAAAGTTACTATTGTTCTAATAATTAAAGTTAATATGAATAATCAACTTCTTTTTTTTATATTTATTAGAGAGGAGAGGATTTATTCTCTATAAACAGGGTATGAACCTGGTAGCTTAATTTAGCTTACCTTTCTTATATTTAGGTGTAAGATGCATAGAGAATTTTGATTTCTCAGGTCTTGGTTTAATTCCAAGAAGTATAATAAGAGTATAAATTCTATACATATTCTATTCTATCAAAATAGTCCTATTAAATCAGGCATCTTATT